GCACTTTTACGAATCCGCCGACGAAACCTGCGCAACAAAATTCTTCTTATACTGCTCCTTTCGGTTATAAGTTTGACTTTTTTTTTTGCCATATTTTTTTATCTTTTTCTTTGTTTAGAAAAATTATCCCTGCCTTTGTTTATGTCTCAGGTTAGGGCAAACTATTCTAATTCGTCCCTTTCTACGTACTATGCGACATCTTCCACAAATTCTACGAGCGCAGGGCCTTTTTTTCATATTTTGCGTTCCTTAATTTTGAATATACAGACTTTTTTTTTAATCTTGATTGCGTTGTATCCCTATATAAAAAGAAAATTTGGAAGTATCTACTAAATTTAATGTAGGAGAAATGCTCTTGAAGTCGAATCCCTGACTTACTCTTTTTTTTTTTACAAAACCAAATCCAAATGGATACAATTTGGATATCAAAAAGATTACCATATGTAACACAAGATTTCTCCGCCGATTCTTTTTAGTCGAGCCTCCCGATCTGTCATTATACCCTGGGAAGTAGAAAGAATGACAATTCCCATCCCGCCTAAAATTCTAGGAATTTTTTGATAGTTAGAATAGATTCGTTGACCAGGTCGACTAATCTGTTTTAAATTTAGACTAGCTCTAAATTGTTTTTTTTTCGTTTTTCTATGTCGTCTATGTCGTAAAGTTAAAACCAAGAATTTTTTGTTACCTTCCTGATGTTTCCTAAAATTTTCAATAAAACCTTCTCGTAAAAGGATTTTCAAAATGTTTCTAGTGATATTAGTCGATATTATTCGAATGATTTCTTTTCCGCTCATGTCAGCATTTCGTATAGAGGTTAGTATATCAGCAATTGTGTCTTTACTCACGATAGACAAGAATTTTTGTTGTTTTTAAGATTTGATATAATCAAGATAGGCCCTTCTTTTTTTTAATTCATGATTCACTATATTCTTTCCAACAGTATATGCCTGAAACAGAATTTACTAATTAATTTGATTAATCGGTTGAATTCAAATACTCTAAAAAAATAGTCGAATTCTAGAATATTTTCTATCTCATCTTAGAATGCTTTTCTAACGCTTTATCTTATAATATTTCAGGTGCTAATGAAACTATTTTTGTGAAATTGACCTCCCTCAATTCCTCGGCAATCGGGCCAAAAACTCTACTTCCCTTTGGATTTCTTTTTTTATCAATGACAACTGCAGCATTATCATCATATCGTATAATAGTGCCGCAGCAGCGTTTGAGTTGTTTACGAGTACGTACAATTACAGCTTTGATCACTTCGGATTTTTCTAGAGAGGAATTTTGTGCTGCTTCCTTGATGACAGCAATAATAAGGTTGCCGATATGACCGTATCCGCGATTACCAGCCCCTATGATTCGAATACACATTAATTTTCGGGCTCCGCAGTTATCTGCTACATTCAAATAGGTCTGAGATTGGATCATATGAATCTCTTATTTTCATGCAAAAAGGAAAAAAAAATATTGTTTGTCCAAAAATAAAAAAAGAAACTTACAATTTTTTTTTTTTATTCTTTTTTTTCATTACAAAGTCTCTTTTTTCTTTGGTTTTATATTCCCATTTTGACATAATCAATTGAGTTCGCATAGGCATTTTGGATGCTGCTATTGAGATAGCTTTTCTGGCTATTTTTTCTGCTACTCCGCCCATTTCATAAAGTATTTTACCTGGTTTAACGACAGCTATCCAATATTTGGGATCTCCTTTCCCCGACCCCATACGTGTTTCTTTGGTTCTTATCGTAACTGGTTTGTCGGGAAATATACGTACCCATATTTTTCCCCCGCGGCGTATATTTCGTGTCATTGCCCGACGTCCGGCTTCTATTTGTCTAGGGGTAATCCAAGCGGGTTCAAGTGACTGAAGAGCATATCTACCGAAACAAATACGATTACCTCGAGAAGACATCCCTTTCATTCTCCCTCTATGTTGTTTACAGAATCGGGTTCTTTTGGGGTTCTAGTTGATGATTGGTTCACAATTCCATCTCTATTACAGAACTGGACATGAGAGTTTCTTCTCATCCAGCTCCTTGCGAATGAAATAATTAGAAAAATATACATATAGTTGATGAGTAATAGACTGAATCATTAGATTCTTTGAGATTTCATCTAATCTATTTATTCAAAATTTCTATCTATTTTTTTAGATAGAACTATGTATTCTATGTCAATTCTAGATTGATAGATAATTTGAAATTCGAATTTGGAGATAATTATTTTCTACAATTTTTCTAGAATTAGAATAGACTTTTTTTGTTCTAATCTGCTAATGAATCTATCTTTCTATTTATTATTATTATAATATCGGATCACTAAAAATTTCTATCAATCCAATAACATAAAAAACCTTCGCGGGCGAATATTTACTCTTTTAATATTTACTTTTTTTGTAGGGTTATCCCCGAACCTCTCAAAATCCAAAATAAATGGATTGTTTCTTGGTTCGTTTCGCCATCCTGCCTATTAAAATAGGAAATTATTAAGATTTTTTTTTTTTTCAATAGAATCTTATGTCTTTACAGGTTCCGTCGTTCCCATCGCTTCTCGGTTAATGGTTAGGTCTTAATTCTACAATGAAGCCTCCAATGCGATTTTTTTTCTTGAGCCAATGTTATTAGTCTTTATTGGCTCGAGGCTCTTCATTTTTTGTTTTATGAGTAAGATTTTAACTATCAATAAATAGCTATTGGTGCTTTATTACATTCGCTTTTACGAGATGACTTGTAGACCTTACATATTGATATCATATGTCATTAATTCATTTTTTTTTTTTTTCTTTCTCTCACCCTATCATTTATCTGTATGATTTTTTATTTTGCTTTACAATTCATAATCAAAATCAAATGAATTTTTCTTTTATTTATGTAATGTAAAAAAGATTTCAATTCCTACAATGTAAGGGCCAATATATCATATCTTGACTGCTTTTTTGAATCCAGATAATGTGAAGCGATGAGTTGGTTATGAATTCTACTATAATTTCTTCATTCATAGTATGGATCAGTCCATTTTTTTTAGATTGACCTTTAAAAACCAACGGGTCACACACTAAGCATAGCAAGTACATTAAATAATCAATCGAATTTGTTATTTTATTTAACCTTATAGAATATAGAACTTCTTCTAGAACTTATAGAATAAAAAATAGAATTTTTCTTCTTTTGATTGGCCAGAAAAAGAATGAAAGAATTTCTCATTTTTTGTTCTGTCAAACAAAGGGTATAATGTAAAGATTAAGTCAATTAAGGATTGACTATTTATTGACTATTCGTCGTCTACAAATATCCAAATTTTTATGCCTAAAATATCCAAATTTTTATGCCTAATACCCCATAAATAGTTTGAACCGTATAGGAGCAATAATTAATTTTAGCTCGAACGGTTTGTAAAGGAACTCTACCTGCTCTAATCCATGCGACGCGTGCCTTGTCTTTTCCCCCCAGGCGCCCCGAAATTTGTACTTTAATTCCTTTTATATGGGTCCGCTTGGCTAATTCAATAGCCTTTTTCATTGCTTTGGGAAATGCAACTCGATTCTTTAATTGTTCGTCTATAAATTTTGCAAGAATAATAGGATCCTTGTAAGGCTTTCGAATTCTTCTAATTTTAATGTTAAGTTTTCGATAACTTAAACTTATAGGATTCATTTCTTTTCGTACAATCATCCATAATTCTTCGATTCCATTCGTCTTCAATTCTTCGATTACACTCTTCTGTAATTCTGCTATTTTTTTAGATTTCCCTTTCACTAAGTTTAGGAATCCCATAACTATTATAACCTGAATAAGATCAATTCCTTTTTGAATCTCTATACGTGAAATCCCTGCAATACCATAAGGAAATTGGATATTTTTTTGTACATAATTTTGGATAGAGTTTCTTATTCTTTTATCTTCTTGTAGACCCTGAGAATAATTTTTTGGTTGTTCAAACCAAAGAGAATGATGATTTTGAGTTGTACCAACTCGGAAACCGAGTGGATTTATTTTTTGTGCCATAATCCTCCATTACTATAATATATATCATGAAATGTCATATTTGTGGACTTTTTTTTACTTATTCGAAGTTTTAAGCATATCTTATATTCTTCTTATAAGCATATATATTTCAATACAATATTTATATGACAAGTTAGTCTTTTTATCGTATAACTTCTTCTTCCTCTTCTTAATAAATAGCATCCATATTCTCTTTTTTTATTCTCTTTCTTCTACTATTCATTTTTCATTTGAATTTCAAAAATGAATCTCTAAAAAAAGTAAAAAAAGGATTCCTTTTCCAATTCTTATTAAAAGGAAATAGCTAATCAAATCAACGACGAGATTTTTTATCTTTTTTTGCGAGATTTTTGATCTTTTTTTTTCTTTTTTTTTGGATGCCCGCTGAAAGAACGAGTAGGTACAAATTCTCCCAATTTATGACCCACCATATAACCTGTTATATAAATAGGTATTTTGACTTTTCCATTATGGATAGCGATAGTATGGCCAATCATTGGAGGTATGATGGTGGATGCCCGGGACCACGTTACTATCATTTTTTTTTCTGCCTTTGTGTTAAGTTTCTGTATTTTTCTTAATAAATGACTTGCTACAAAAGGATCTTTTTTTAGCGAACGTATCATAGTGAATTTCTCCTATTTTTTTTTTTGAATTCGATTTTCTCTCCTATGTTACTACTATTTACTACGGCGACGAAGAATTAAATTATCACTATATTTCCTCCTTTTTCTACTTCTTCTTCCAAGTGCCGGATAACCCCAAGGGGTTGCGGGTTTTTTTCTACCAATTGGGGTCTTCCCCTCACCACCCCCATGGGGATGGTCTACAGGGTTCATAACTACTCCTCTTACTACGGGACGTTTACCTAGCCAAGATTTCGATCCGGCTCTACCCAAACTTTTGAGTTTCGCCCCGGTATTCCCTACTTGTCCGACTGTTGCTGAGCAGTTTTGGGATATTAAACGAACCTCCCCAGAAGGTAGT